GATCTATTATGCGCCTCTCCATCTAGCATTGGGTAGACCCCATACAATAACTGTCCTAGTTCTACCCTATCTTTTGTTTCATTTCTTCTGGAACAATCACAAAAATTTTTTTGATTATGGATCCACTACCAAAAACGCAATACCTAATCTTAGTATTCAATGTGTATTCCTGAATAATCTAATTTTTCAATTATTCAACCATTTCATTTTACCAAGCTCAACATTAGCCAGATTAGTCAACATTTATATGTTTCGGTGTAACAACAAGGCGTTATTTATAACAGGTACTTTTGCTGGCTGGTTAATCGGTCATATTTTATTCATTAAATGGGTTAAATCTTTATTATTCTGGATACGCGAAAATTCTTATATTAGATCCAATAAGTATCTTGTGTTCGAATTGAAAAATTTAATAGCTCGAACCTTTAGTATTTTCTTATTTATCACCAGTGTCTACTATTTAGGAAGGATGCCATTCCCCATTGTGACTAAAAAAATGAGCGAAACCTCAATAGAAACGGAGGAACAGGGAGAAAATCAAGAAGAAAATATAAAAACAATAAGGGAAATGAAAGGGACTAAACAGGATCCAAATAGCTCCGGTAGTTACTCTTATCTTGATATTTATCAACAAGATCCTTGGGATCTTGAAAGTGAATTAGAAAATGAAGAAGAAAAAAAAAATTTCTGGTTTGAAAGACCTCTTGTCACTTTTCTTTTTGATTATCAACGGTGGAACCGTCCATTACGATATATAAAAAATGATGAATTTGAAAATGCTGTACGAAACGAAATGTCACAATATTTTTTTTATACATGCCCCAGTGATGGAAAACATAAAATATCTTTTACGTACCCGCCCAGTTTATATACTTTTTCAAAAATGATAGAACAAAAGATGTCTTTATATACGACAGAAAAACTATCGGACGAAAATAACAATTTATATAATTCTTGGGTTTATATCAATGAAGAAAAAAAACACAACTTGAACAATGAATTAATAAATCGAGTAAAAACTATAGAAAAACAAACGGGAGGTATTGTTCCGGATGGGCTGGAAAAAAGGATAAGATTATATAATGACGAGAATGAAGAAGGATACTTGCCTAAAAAGTATGATCCTTTTTTAAATGGTCCATATCGTGTAAAAATAAAAAAATTCTATTCAAGTTCCATGATAAAGGATTTAATAACTTCTACAAATACAAAGGACTCCATCACACGGGATTCCATAAAAAATATTTGGATAAACAAGATTCATAGTATACTTCCTAATGATTACACTTACAGAGAATTTGAAGATCAAAGGAATCCGTTTGTTGATAAAGAAGTATTATCAACATCTTTCGATGTAGTTACAAATGATCGAAACGACGAAACAATTAGAAATCAATTTCTAACAATAGAAGAAATTAGTAAAAAAGTGCCTAGGTGGTCATACAAATTAACCGAGGACTTAGAAGAACAGGGGGAAGAAGAAAATCAAGAAGAGTCAAAGGAAGACCATGAAATTCGTTCAAGAAAAGGCAAACGCGTGGTAATTTATACTGATAAGGATCAAGATAGCGATACTAGTAGTAGTAATAGTGATCAGGGGGAAGAGGTATCTTTGATACGTTACTCACAACAATCGGACTTTCGTCGAGATCTAATCAAAGGATCCATGCGTGCTCAAAGACGTAAAACAGTTATTTGGGAAATGTTTCAAGCAAATGCACATTCACCACTTTTTTTGGATCAAACCGATAAAACTTTTTTTTCTTTTGATTTCTCCGAAATGATGAATCTCCTTTTTAGAAACTGGATGGTTAGAGAATCGGAAATTGCGAATGTCGGTTCTGATTCTGTGGAAGAAGAAGAAGCAAGAGAAAGGGAGATAAAAGAACAAGAAAAAAAAGAGGAAAATGAACGTATAGCAATATTAGAAGCTTGGGATACTATTATATTTGCTCAAACAATAAGAGGGTCGATGTTAGTAATTCAATCCTTTTTGAGAAAATACATTAAATTACCTTTCTTGATAATAACTAAAAATATTGGACGTATGCTATTATTTCAATTCCCCGAGTGGTATGAGGATTTGAGGGATTGGAATAAAGAAATGCATATTAAATGTACTTTTAACGGTGTTCCATTATCAGAAAACGAATTTCCAAAAGATTGGTTAACAGATGGTATTCAGATAAAAATTCTATTTCCTTTTCGTCTGAAACCTTGGCAAGGATCTAAGGTACGAGACTCTCGTTGGGATAAAAAAGAAGAAAAGGACAATTTTTGTTTTTTAACAATTTGGGGAATGGAAGCTGAAATCCCCTTTGGTTCTCCACGAAAACAACCCTCTTTTTTTGAACCTATTTTTAATGAATTAAAAAAAAACTATAAAAAAGTGAAAAAAAAAAGTTTTCTAGTTCTAAAAGTTTTAAAAAGAAAAAGAAAACGGTTTATAAGAACTTTCAAAGAAAAAACAAAGGGTGCTCTAAAAATAATTCTAGTTAGAAAAGGAATGATAAACAATTTGGAAAAAAGAAACCAAACTTTCTTATTTGAATTAAATAAAAACGAGTTGAATGAAAAAAATTCCATAAGTAATAAAAATACACAAGAATTTCTTATTCAAATTCAATCCAGGAATTGGACAAATAATTTACTTATAGAAAAGAAAATCAAAGATCTTATTGATAGAAGAATCACAACCAGGAATCAAATGGAACAGATTAAAAATGACAAAAAAAAACTCATTCTAACTCCAGATCTAAATATTATTAGTCCTAACAATACAAACTTGAATGATAAAAAACAAAAATTATGGAAAAATCTGTGGCCAATATTTAAAAAAAGAAGTATCCGGTTAATACGTAAATTACACTATTTTATAAAATCTTTCATTGAAAAAATGTACATGGATATATTTCTATATATCATTAACATCCTCAGGATCAATATAGAACTTATAGTTGAATCTATAGACAAAAAAAAGGGAAATTTAATTTCCAGTAGGGAAAAAATAAATCAAGAAGAAATTGATATTGGTGAAACAAACAAAAACACGATTCCATTTATTTTGACTAGAAAAAACTTTTTTTCGAATATAAATAATAATTTAAATGCTTGTTGTGACTTATCTTCCTTGTCCCAAGCATATGTATTTTACAAAATATCACAAACTCCATTTAGTAACAAAAATCACTTGAGACCCGTGCTTCAATATCATGGAACCCATCTTTTTCTTAAGGATAAAATCAAGAATTATTGTGAGACACAAGGAATATTTGATCCCAAAACAAAGCATAATAAAATTGATAAGTCTATAATAAATGAGTGGAAAAACTGGTTAAAGGGCCATTATCAATATAATTTATCTCATACTAAATGGTCTCAGTTAGTATCGAAAACGTGGAAAAATAGAGTCAACGAACGTTGTACAATTCCCAATAAGGACTCCATCAAATTGAATTCATATAAAAAGGAGAAAAACCCATTAATCCCTTACGTAAAAAAAAAATATTATGAAGCAAACTCTTTGATGAATCAAAAAGAAAAATTTAAAAGAAATTGCAGATATGATCTTTTATTACATAAATATATATCACATAAATATATAAACTATGAAAACAAAGGGGATTCCTATATTTATGGATCGCCATTAAAAATAAATAGAAATCAAGAAATATTATATAATTTTAATATAGAGAAACCCCAATTGCTTTATGTACTAATGGATGTAGATATTAGGGATTATCTAGGAGAAAAATATTATATACATAGGAAAAAAAATATTGAGAAAAAATATTTTAATTGTAAAATTTTCTATTTTTTTATTAAACAAAATAAAAATATCAATATTGATACCTGGACTCATATGCATTGTGGTACCAAGAATCAAAATACTAAGACTAAAATTAATATTTATCAAAAACTTGATAATAAGAATATTTTATCTCCGAGGATTCATCAAAAAAAAAAACCATCCAAAATGAATCAAAAAAGTTTCTTTTTTGATTGGATGGGGATGAATGAAGAAAGGTTATATCATCGTATATCAAAAAAACCTCAGTTCTTCCCAGAATTTGGAATACTTTATGATACATATAATGCATATAAAATTAAATCGTGGGTCATACCAATTAAGTTGTTTTTGAATTTTGATGTAAATCCAAATAGTAACGGAAATGAAAAAAAGGATATTCATATATCATCTAATGAAAAAGAATACTTTGAATTAGAAAAAAAGAAGCAAGAAAAAAAACAACAGTCCAGTCAAGTGGATCTTCTATTAGACGTTCAAAAACAAAAGAAAAAAAAAGATATTGAAGAAAATTATACAGGATCAGACATTAAAAAAAGTAGAAAAAGAAAGCAATACAAGAGCAAGAAAGAGGCGGAACTCGATTTATTCCTGAAAAAGTATTTCCTTTTTCAATTAAGATGGGATGACGCCTTAAATAAAAGAATGACCGATAATATCAAGGTATATTGTCTTCTGCTTAGATTAACAAATCCAAAGGAAATTGCTATATCCTCCATTAAAAGAGGAGAAATGAGTTTAGACGTCATGGTAACTCAGAAAGATCTAGCTCTGACGGAATTGATAAAAAATGGAATATTGATTGTCGAACCAATTCGTCTATCTACAAAATTGGATGAAAAATTGATTATGTATCAAATGATAGGTATTGGCTTGGTCAATAAAAAGAAATATCAAACTAATAATAAATCCATAAAAAAAAAAGATGTTGATAAGAATGAAAATAAAAATTATTATGATTTTCTTGTTCCTGAACATATTCTATCTACTAGACATCGTAGAAAGTTGAGAATTCTAAATTGTTTTAATTCCTGGAATAGAAATGTTTTGAATGAGATTTTCGTATTTGGTAATGAAAACAACATAAAGAGCTGTGGACAATTTATAAATGAGGATAACTATCCTCATATAAATACAAATAAATTAATCAAATTGAAATTGTTTATTTGGCCTAATTATCGATTAGAAGATTTAGCTTGTATGAATCGATATTGGTTTAATACCAATAATGGAAGCCGTTTTACTATGTCAAGAATACATATGTATCCACGATTCCAAATTAACTGATAATAGATGATATTGATTTAATATTATATCAAGCAGATCTAGGAATGAATCAGCCGAATTCTGTTAGGTACAAATAAATTTTTAATAATTTATCATGTTTTTTATCCAAATCCAAATTGGATTTGGATTTGGATAAAAAATAAATCAAAGTTTTTGCGTGTACCTGATTAAAATTATTAAAATTAGAGGTATTATTAGAGACATTATTAAATATATATTATTAAAATTAAATTCATTATTATTATATTTATTATTCCTGATCGGTAAATTTAAATTAAAAAATAAAAAATATATATTAAATTAAAATATATATAATATAACTTTTAACTTTCTTTCTTTATTTTATTTTCTTTATTTTATGATAAAAAATGCATTCATCTCAGCAATTTCACAAGAAGAAAAAGAAGAAAACAAGGGATCCGTTGAATTTCAAGTATTCAGTTTTACAAATAAAATACGGAGACTTACTTCACATCTAGAATTGCACAAAAAAGATTTTTCATCTCAGAGGGGTCTTCGAATAATTCTGGGAAAACGCCAACGGTTGCTAGCGTATTTGGCAAAGGAAAATAGAGTACGCTATAAAAAATTAATAAGTCAACTGAATATTCGAGAGCAAAAAACTCGTTAATTTCATTGAAACTAAATCAATTTATTAAATTTCGATTTTTATTATTATGTATTATTAATTTTTTTAGAATATTTTAGTAGAATTTTGATTAGTACTCAAAAATTACTATTAAATTAGAAATAAGAATTATTAGATTTTCTATTTTTTTATGAACCTCGTTTTGAGAAACTCATAAAATAACGAATCGGGGAAAAAATATATGACTGTACCGTCTACAAGAAAAGATCTCATGAAAGTCAATATGGGTCCTCAACACCCATCAATGCATGGTGTTCTTCGACTAATTGTTACTCTTGATGGTGAAGATGTTATTGACTGTGAACCCGTATTGGGTTATTTACACAGAGGGATGGAAAAAATTGCGGAAAATCGAACAATTATACAATATCTCCCTTATGTAACACGTTGGGATTATTTAGCTACTATGTTTACAGAGGCAATAACTGTAAATGCACCAGAACAGTTGGGAAATATTCAAGTACCCCAAAGAGCCAGCTATATCAGAGTAATTATGCTAGAATTGAGTCGTATAGCTTCTCATCTGTTATGGCTTGGTCCTTTTATGGCAGATATTGGTGCACAGACCCCCTTTTTTTATATTTTCAGAGAGAGAGAATTAATATATGATTTATTCGAAGCTGCTACAGGGATGCGAATGATGCATAATTATTTCCGTATCGGAGGAGTAGCTGCTGATCTACCTCATGGCTGGATAGATAAATGTTTAGATTTTTGTGATTATTTTTTAAAAGAAGTTACCGAATATCAAAAACTTATAACTCGCAACCCCATTTTTTTGGAACGGGTTGAGGGAATAGGTATTATTGGTGGAGACGAAGCAATAAATTGGGGTTTATCAGGACCAATGTTACGAGCTTCTGGAATACAATGGGATCTTCGGAAAGTGGATGATTATGAGTGTTACAATGAATTCGATTGGGAAGTTCAATGGCAAAAAGAAGGGGATTCACTAGCTCGTTATTTAGTACGAATCAATGAAATGACGGAATCCATAAAAATTATTCAGCAAGCTCTGGAAGGAATTCCTGGAGGACCCTATGAAAATTTAGAAGTACGACGTTTTGATAGAACAACAAATTCTGAATGGAATGATTTTGAATATAGATTCATTAGTAAAAAACCCTCACCAAATTTTGAATTATCGAAACAAGAACTTTATGTGAGAGTAGAAGCCCCAAAGGGAGAATTAGGAATTTTTATGATAGGAGATCAGAGTGTTTTTCCTTGGAGATGGAAAATTCGTCCACCAGGTTTCATCAATTTGCAAATTCTTCCTCAGCTAGTTAAAAAAATGAAATTGGCTGATATTATGACAATACTAGGTAGTATAGATATCATTATGGGGGAGGTTGATCGTTGAAATGATAATTGACACGACGGAAGTACAAGCTATTAATTATTTTTCTGGATCCGAACTTTTAAAAGAGGTCTATGAACTCATATGGGTCTTTATCCCTATTTTGATTCTGATATTAGGAATTACTATAGGTGTACTAGTAATTGTTTGGTTAGAAAGAGAAATATCCGCAGGAATACAACAACGTATCGGGCCTGAATATGCTGGGCCATTAGGAATTCTTCAAGCTTTAGCAGATGGGACAAAATTACTTTTTAAAGAGGATATCCTCCCTTATAGAGGAGATATTCAATTATTCAGTGTTGGACCGGCTATAGCAGTCATATCAACTCTACTAAGTTATTTAGTAATTCCTTTTGGATATCGTTTTGTTTTATCCGATCTAAGTATAGGTGTTTTTTTATGGGTTGCTATTTCAAGTATTGCCCCTATTGCACTTCTTATGTCAGGGTATGGGTCTAATAATAAATATTCTTTCTTAGGTGGTTTACGAGCTGCTGCTCAATCCATAAGTTATGAAATACCATTAACTCTATGTGTGTTATCAATATCTCTACGTGTGATTCGTTATAAGACGGGCTTTTCCTTCTTTTCTTCATTTCTAATATAGGAAAAGATTTCTAATAATGGATGGATCCTTTCGTTTTTTGATTCATTATTCAGATAAATAAGTTAAACCAGATAGTTATATGAGTGAAACAAAACAGCTTATCAATTTGCAGTAAGAAGATTAAATCTCATTCCCTATGTACAAGAGTAAAGAGGCAAATATAAATAGTGTAAACTGTTTATCCCAAGACTAAGATTGTTTTATGACTAAGATTATTTTATTAGTCATGATATAATGTCTTGAAGCGGGTGCAAAGGATCCAATGGATTGGGTTTATACTATTTTTTTTATATGTATTACCATATCAGGATCGAGCACAAATTAGTGAACGGGTAGAAACACCAAGATACACAAAAGATTAGTAATGGAGATAATGTAAAGTACCAAAAAAAGTATTTTTACATAAAATGAATCATAATTAGTGCTTTAAGTTAGTAGAAACGATCAAGCAGTACTTATCTACGATTCCGATCTAGAGTATGCTCCTATTCACTGATTAAAGAAATGACTATCAAGAACGAATTAATCCCCTTTTTCTGATTTCTTTTTTTTTTCTTTTTCAGAGTAGCCTCTTATCAGAAACAAGAACAGGAACAAAAGAAATAATGGAATGTAGAATGAATAAGAAAAGATCTTTATTTCTTTTTCTATATATTATATCTATATATCTATATATATAGAAAGAGAGAAAGAATTCTTATTTGGATTTGTGAACTAATCTCTAATTCTTTTTCGTAATCAAAAGATATGGGTCAAGGAAAAATAAATATCTATTGATACAACAAGACAACAAGTATTTTATTGAAAGAGAAATTTTTATATTATAAGGGGACGAGATAAATTCAGAAGCACTTTTTTTAGTTTTTATTCGAGCAGACAGAATTACATCGGTCTAATTTAGGACTCTTCGATGTATCTTTATTCTATCTATCCTTCAATATCAACGGATGCCGAATTAATGGTAATATCGAACTAGTCTTTCTATTTATTTGTGGCCGTAGAGGAGCCGTATGAGGTGAGAATCTCATGTACGGTTTTGGAATAGCGATGGTAACAGTAATGGTATCATCGACTATGATTATCTAATAGTTCAAGTACGGTTGATATAGTTGAGGCACAGTCAAAATATGGTTTTTTTGGATGGAATCTGTGGCGACAACCTATCGGATTTATAGTTTTTCTAATTTCTTCTTTAGCAGAATGCGAAAGATTACCTTTTGATTTACCAGAGGCAGAGGAAGAATTAGTAGCGGGTTATCAAACCGAGTATTCAGGGATCAAATATGGTTTATTTTATGTTGCTTCTTACCTAAATCTATTAGTTTCTTCATTATTTGTAACAGTTCTTTACTTAGGAGGGTGGAATTTCTCTATTCTACCTATTTTTTTTATTCCTGATATTTTTGGAATAAATAATATGAGTGGGGTCTTTGGAATTATAATCGGGATTCTTATTACGTTAGTTAAAGCTTATTTGTTCCTATTTATTCCTATTGCAACAAGATGGACTTTACCAAGAATGAGAATGGATCAACTATTAAATCTTGGATGGAAATTTCTTTTACCTATTTCTTTGGGTAATTTATTATTGACAACCTCTTCTCAACTTGTTTCACTATAAATATAAATAAGAGAATACGATAACGACATTCGAAATTATCTTAAACAAGAGAAAGAAACATCAACTTATTTATTTCATAGATATTTACGATATGCTCCCTATGGTAACTGGATTCATGAATTATGGTCAACAAACAGTACGGGCCGCAAGGTACATTGGGCAAGGTTTCATGATTACCTTATCCCACACAAATCGTTTACCTGTAACTATTCAATATCCGTATGAAAAATTAATAACATCGGAGCGTTTCCGCGGCCGAATTCATTTTGAATTTGATAAATGTATTGCTTGTGAAGTATGTGTTCGTGTATGTCCTATAGATCTACCCGTTGTTGATTGGAGATTAAAAACGGATATTAAAAAGAAACAATTGCTTAATTATAGTATTGATTTTGGGGTATGTATATTTTGTGGTAACTGTGTGGAGTATTGCCCAACAAACTGTTTATCAATGACTGAAGAATATGAACTTTCTACTTATGATCGTCACGAATTGAATTATAATCAAATTGCTTTGGGTCGATTGCCAATGTCAGTAATTGGAGATTACACAATTCAAGCAATTACGAATTCGACTCAAATCAAAATAGACAAAGATAAATCTTTCAATTCAAAAACAATTACCAATTATTGAATTTAATATAATCTAATACATAATATAAAACTTTTTTCATTGGAATTTGGATTAATAATAACTATTGATTGTTCCTAATTATTCTTTAATTTCAATTGATAAAATTGAAATTTCGAATTGAGATAATAATCCACTTTTTTATTTAGTCACTATTTGATTTGGCCATTTCCATTATATGGTATTTAAGATAGATAGATTAAGATATAATATTAATTAATAATATTATTTTCATATTTAATAATATTATTTTGATATTTAATAATAATTAAGAAATATTATGCTATTCATATAACATATCAAATAAATATTATTATTTTTATATAAATAGTATTATAAAGTATACACAAAAATACAAACAAAATCGAAAAAAAGTCTTATTACTTATTATTATATTATTGTATTATTATACATATATATAAAGTATATTATGTAAGTAAATATAAAGTATATTATGTAAGTAAACGTAAACGGAATGGTTTCGAAATACACAATTCCAACTCATTTTTTGTAAAAAACCGGGATTGATATAATAACTGTATCTATATTAATCCATACTACATTAAGATTTAATTCAATTAAGAACATATTATATATAAGAAAAAAATGAGGGAATTCCTCTTTTCCTGGACTTATTTAATAAGATCATGAAATATTTTGACTTATCTATTTCTCACTTTATACATAATGGGTTTAACTGGAACAATACATGATATCCTTGTAGTATTTTTGGGATTAGTTGTTATATTAGGGGGTATAGGAGTAGTTTTATTTACCAATCCCATTTTTTCTGCCTTTTCATTGGGATTGGTTCTTGTTTGTATATCCTTATTATATATTTTATCGAACTCCTATTTTGTGGCTGCTGCGCAGCTCCTTATTTATGTGGGAGCTATAAATGTTTTAATCATATTTGCTGTAATGTTCACAAATAGTTCTGAATATTATAATGATTTCAATCTTTGGACTGTAGGAAACGGCCTTACTTTGCTAATTTGTACAAGTATTTTTTTTTCACTAATTACTACTATCCTAGAGACGTCGTGGTATGGGATTATTTGGACTACAAGATCAAACCAAATTATAGAACAGGACCTGATAAGTAATGTTCAACAAATTGGGATTCATTTATCAACGGATTTTTTTCTTCCATTTGAACTAATTTCGATAATTCTTTTAGTTGCTTTGATAGGTGCAATTAGTATGGCTCGTCAATAAAATACTAAGTACAATTTCTTAGAATTAGGAATTATCCTAAATAAAAAAAAATGTCTTGTTTTATTTTATCATGTGTTATTATTATAACATAACACTCTTTTTTCATATACATTATTTTTCATATATATATTATAACATATTTAAGTATAATATAAAAAAAAGAAATAAAATAGTAGAAGGTAAATAAAGTTCTGAATTTGATCTATCAACAATATTTTTTTTGTTCTATAATTTTTTTTAATCAAATCGTTTGAATAAATGTTCATTCGTATTGATTCAAATGAATCGAGATTGATGAGGAGTTAGTCAATGACGTTTGAGCATGTACTTTTTTTGAGTGCCTATTTATTTTCTATCGGTATCTATGGATTGATCACAAGTCGAAACATGGTTAGAGCGCTTATGTGTCTTGAACTTATACTAAATTCGGTTAATATCAATCTCGTAACATTTTCTGATTTATTCGATAGTCGTCAATTAAAAGGAGATATTTTCTCCATCTTTGTTATAGCCATTGCAGCTGCTGAAGCAGCAATTGGACTAGCTATAGTCTCGTCAATTCATCGTAACAGAAAATCAACCCGTATCAATCAATCGAATTTGTTGAATAAATAGTCGTAATCATATAAATCTAATTAAAAATAGATTATTTTAATGTATAATAATATTATTATTTTGAATTATTTCTAATAGTAATACAAATTTCTATTAATAATGAATATTCTAATTAGAAATTGGAATATTTACTAATTTTAGTTAAATTAGCATGTAAGATTTGTATTACCATCTTTTTTGAAATAAAGAATTCAAGTTTATTGGCCCTTTCTCGTAAACATATCCAGAAATCCATTTATTCTAAAAAATTCTGGTAAACCACTGATTTGTCTGGTATCTATACTATAGAATTCATTTACTACTTATTTTTTTACCAGATCAAAATATTTTATTTCCAAAACTGAAATTTATAGATACAATGTCACATTCAGTAAAGATTTATGATACATGTATAGGGTGTACTCAATGTGTACGAGCTTGCCCCACAGACGTGTTGGAAATGATACCTTGGGATGGATGTAAAGCTAAACAAATTGCTTCTGCACCAAGAACCGAGGACTGCGTAGGCTGTAAAAGATGTGAATCCGCTTGTCCAACGGATTTTTTGAGTGTTCGTGTTTATTTATGGCATGAGACAACCCGTAGTATGGGTCTAGCTTATTGATACGTTACAAAAAATTCCACTTGAATCATTTTATTTGATTCCTATTTTTTCACCGACAAAAATCCGTACTCAGAAGAAAATATTTTCTCGAGTACGGATTTTTTATGGTCAAAGTGTATCTTGTCTTTACCACGAGCTATTTTCCTTGGTTAACAATAATTGTAGTTTTTCCGATATTTGCGGGTTCCTTCATTTTTTTTCTCCCACATAGAGGAAATAAGGTAATTAGGTGGTATACTATATGTATATGCCTATTGGAACTCCTTCTAATGACTTATGTATTCTGTTACCATTTCCGATTGGACGACCCATTAATACAATTGGAGGAAGATTATAACTGGATAACTATTTTTGATTTTCACTGGAGACTGGGAATCGATGGGCTTTCCATAGGACCCATTTTACTGACAGGATTTATCACAACTTTAGCAACTTTAGCGGCTTGGCCTGTTACTCGAGATTCACGATTGTTTTATTTTCTAATGTTAGCAATGTACAGTGGTCAAATAGGGTTATTTTCTTCTCGAGACCTTTTACTTTTTTTCATGATGTGGGAGTTAGAATTAATTCCTGTTTACTTACTTTTATCTATGTGGGGGGGTAAAAAACGTTTGTACTCAGCTACAAAGTTTATTTTATACACCGCAGGGGGTTCCATTTTTCTATTAATGGGGGTTTTAGGTATAGGTTTATATGGTTCGGATGGGCCAACATTGAATTTTGGAGCATTAGCTAATCAATCATATCCCGTGGCCCTGGAAATTCTGTTATATTTTGGCTTTCTTATTGCTTATGCTGTCAAATCACCGATTATACCCCTACATACATGGTTACCTGACACCCACGGAGAAGCACATTACAGTACATGTATGCTTTTGGCCGGAATCTTATTAAAAATGGGAGCATATGGGTTGATTCGTGTCAATATGGAATTTTTACCCCACGCACATTCGATATTTTCTCCATGGTTGGTGATAGTGGGAACGGTACAAATAATTTATGCAGCTTCAACCTCTTTCGGTCAACGTAATTTAAAAAGGAGAATAGCCTACTCTTCTGTATCTCATATGGGTTTTATAATTATAGGAATTGGTTCCATAACAAACACAGGACTCAATGGAGCCGTTTTACAATTATTGTCTCATGGATTTATTGGCGCCGCCCTTTTTTTCTTAGGGGGTACAAGCTGTGATAGAACACATCTTGTTTATCTTGACGAAATGGGAGGGATATCTATCCCAATGCCAAAATTATTTACCCTGTTCAGTAGTTTTTCCATGGCTTCTCTTGCATTACCGGGAATGAGTGGTTTTGTTGCAGAATCAGTAGTATTCTTTGGAATAATTACGAGTCCAAAATATCTTTTAATGCCAAAAATACTAATTACTTTTGTAATGGCAATTGGAATGATATTAACTCCTATTTATTTATTATCTATGTCACGTCAGATGTTCTATGGATACAAGTTCTTTACTGTTCCAAAGTCTTATTTTGTGGATTCTGGCCCCCGAGAACTATTTGTTTCAATCTGTATCTTTCTTCCCGTAATAGCAATCGGTATTTATCCTGATTTTGTTTTCTCATTATCAGTTGATAAGGTAGAAGCTATTCTATCTAATTATTTTTATAGATAATCTTAATGAATTGAATTGAAATTCAAGTAAAAAATCAAAAAATTATATGATTTTTCATTTTGAAAATAGTTCATTGTGCAATGAGAAATAAAGTGAAGTGAATTAAAATATTTATTTCGAGTTTTTGATAATTATTTAACCCCATTTCATCGTTCAATAAAAAAAATGGGGTTAAATAATTATCAAAAACTCACACAAATTTTCCTTATATGTGAAAGTTATATAGAAAAGGATTATCTGAGATATTCTTTAAGTGGTTTATTCAATTAGATGGGAGTACAAATGAACCATAACTATGTAGACCTATTCCTAATAGATTGACACCAAAGTAGCATATCCAAATTATAAGAAATCCTATAGAAGCTACAATTGCTGAATTCATACCTTGAAATTTTTGGTTTGTTCTAGTATGTAAATAAATAGCGTATACGGTCCAAGTAATAAAAGCCCAAGTTTCTTTAGGGTCCCAATTCCAATAAGATCCCCATGCTTCATTAGCCCATACTGCTCCAGAAAGAATTCCTATGGTTAAAAAGGTAAATCCTAGACTAATGACACGATAACTCCAATAATCCAATGTTTTAGTCAATTGATATTTATAATAGTTTTTAAATGAAAGCAAACCCGTACTTTGTAAAATATTTCTTTTCTCATTGGAGTGAATTTCGTCAAATAAAACGGAACTAATTAAGAAATTATTGCCTTTAGAAAAAAAATTGATGTTTTTTCTAAATGTAATGACTAAAAGAGCGATTGAAAATAAGGATCCAAATAAAAGAGCTGCATAGCTCAACAACATCATACTTACATGCATCATCAACCACTGGGATTGCAAAGCAGGTACTAATATTGCCGATTGATGTATTCCGGTTGAAAGACTAAAAGTAGCGAAGCCCTGAGTAAAAATAGCACTCGGCGCGCTTATTGTGCTTAAATAATTTTGCTTTTCATTATTTCTAAAATAAAGAATCATATGAATAATGAAGAAACTCCACGAAAGGAACATTAATGATTCATATAAATTACTTAATGGGAAATGTCCCGAATAAATCCAACGAATAACTAATAGTCCTGTTATAGATAAAAAAGTAGCTATCATACCCTTTTGTGACGAATTACATAATCCTACAATTTCATGAAGTAATAGGGTCATCAAATGAATCATAATAACAATTGAAATAATCGAGGAAGATATATGAGTTAATATATGTTCTAAAGTTATAAATATCATAAAAAAAAGATAATCCGATTAGTGAATAAAATAAAAATAAGGAATTGCTTATTGAATACATTATAGAATTTATTGTGTTCTTTTTATATTTTTATTTTATTGTGTTCTTTTTATATTATAAAATGATGCCGCCACTCGGACTCGAACCGAGATGCTCTAGCACTGCTTCCTAAGAGCAGCGTGTCTACCGATTTCACCATGGCGGCTTGCTTGAAATAATAATAGTTCGTACATCTGGAATCGTCGAGATTTAAGGATTCAATGCAAGTTGGTTTCCATTTATATATAGATATAGAAAACAAAATGGATAGAGAACAGGGGGTTTTCACTTCCTATTGGAATTTTACTGTACTTTTCACAAAAATTCTTTTTAAGAATTTTTGTGAAAAGTACAGTAATAGAAAAAATACACGTATTACAAATTATTATTCCATATATTACAAGATATTACAAGAACTCGTTCTAATTTCTTTTATATTGAATTTGAATTGAAAAATGGAAAACATTCATTTTAGTTAATGTAAATCGTTTAATTCATTTTTTATAGTCATATTAATTAAGCTACGCCCAAGAAGCTAAGCCAAAGACTTTATTATTTATTTGTTTGTTGCACAAAAAAACTTTTTGAATTCCCCGTTGAAACCGATTTAGCTAAGGAAAAAGCTTTAACCGCGGCAAAATATCCTTTTTTCTTCCAAATATTTTTACGAATACGTTTTTTTGACATAGAAGTACGCTTTTTTGGAACCGCCATAGAAAGAGATTATTCATTTTTATTGTTGTATGTGAAAGACATGTATTGACGGATTGCTCTTTTTATTCATTATCCATACTTATTTCATAGATAATGGTATCGTTTTTCCTGTTTTTCATAAGATAGAAATAAATATAGATAAAATTGTTTTTTGAAAATGATCATATTATCTATAATATACTATGGAATGTTATAATGGTAATGTAGTAATAGTATTTTTAAGAAAATTTGGACTAGCTAAAAAAACTCTCTAATAATCCTTTATACTTTTTTTGTTTTTTGCATTTCTATCCATAGATTGAATCCAAAATAGTTTGTACTGATTAATCTCTTTCTAATCTCATTCGAATCCATATTTATAGGGATTATCCACTACCATAAAACAAATTCATTGTTCTTTATGAAATAAGAATGAAATAAAAAAAAAAGAATCAAATGAAAAAGGTTTAATTTGGAACTCATATCTCATTTTAGTAAATATTGCAAATCTAATTTGATTTAATTTGTTAAATCAAAAAGATTAAGAGCCCTCATAGAATTTAAACAATTATATAAGATATAATTTAAGAATTTATTTAATAGAATTTCAAAAATTCTATATTGTAACAAAAATATTGTATTAAAAAAATTAATATCATTTTTCCTATTAATTAATCAAATTCAGAATGTTTGTCCGTAAGTTAATTCAATTTCATTTAAGGTTAGTAATTAACCTCTTAAACAAGATATTACCAAATAAGAATAATCTTAGTGATGGATTATTGCGAGGTAAGATAAAGAATATCATAAGATTCACAATAAATATAAGTTTTGGCTATTTGGTTGAATCCGATTATTAACAGATACCAGACCCGTACATATTCGAACCAAGTATTCTTTTTTGTATAACTTTTTTTTTACTATACTATATTGTTATAAATCATCAGGATAATACAATCATAAAAAATATCATATTCCATATATTAATCAAAATTTTTCTTTAGTTAATAACTAAGTAATAATCTTGACCAATCATTTGGTCATATTCTTTGATCAACCAAATTGGAACTTTTTGCATTTTTGAAAATATGAGAAAAGTTGAATAATTAAGAATAAAAATAGTTGAGTTTTTTCATATCTTTTTTTATTGATTTCTTTTATCTTTGTTCCTTACAAAAGATATCAGAATTAGTTAATCGGAGATAATAACAATTCATAAGAATAAAAAAATAAAAAATTCGTTTTATTATGGAACATACATATCAATATGCGTGGATAATACCTTTACTTCCACTTCCTGTTACTATGTCAATAGGATTTGGACTCCTGCTTGTTCCAACAGCAACAAAAAATATTCGTCGTATATGGGCCTTTTTTAGTGTTTTATTCCTAAGTATAGCTTTAGCTTTTTCAGTCAATTTATCTATTCAGCAAATAAGTGGAAGTTTTATTTATCAATATCTATGGTCTTGGACTATCAATAATGATTTTTCATTAGAGTTCGGATACTTAATCGATCCACTTACTTCCATTATGTCAATATTAATAACTACTGTTGGACTCATGGTTCTTATTTATAGCGACAATTATATGTCTCACGATCAGGGATATTTAAGATTTTTTTCTTATCTGAGTTTTTTCAATGCTTCCATGTTGGGATTAGTTATTAGTTCTAATTTGATACAAATTTATATTTTTTGGGAACTGGTGGGAATGTGTTCCTATTTGTTAATAGGGTTTTGGTTTACACGACCAATTGCAGCAAATGCTTGTCAAAAAGCTTTTATAACTAATCGTGTAGGGGACTTTGGATTATTATTAGGAATCTTAGGTTTTTATTGGATGACTGGTAGTTTCGAATTTCGGGATTTATTCGAAACATTTAATAAATTGATCCATAATAACGGGGTCAATTCTTTATTTGCTACTCTATGTGCTTTCCTATTATTCCTTGGTGCAGTTGCTAAATCCGCACAATTCCCCCTTCATGTATGGTTACCCGATGCCATGGAAGGACCTACTCCTATTTCGGCTCTTATACATGCTGCTACTATGGTAGCAGCGGGAATTTTTCTTGTAGCTCGGCTTTTTCCACTTTTCACAGTTATACCTTACATAATGAATTTCATTTCTGTTATCGGTGTAATAACACTACTATTAGGAGCTACTTTGGCTCTTGCCCAAAGAGATATTAAAAGAGGTTTAGCCTATTCTACAATGTCTCAATTGGGTTATATGATGTTAGCTCTAGGTATGGGTTCTTATAGAGCAGCTTTGTTTCATTTGATCACTCATGCCTATACGAAAGCATTATTGTTTTTGGGGTCCGGATCCATTATTCATTCAATGGAACCCATTGTTGGATATTCACCAGATAAAAGCCAGAATATGGCTCTTATGGGTGGCTTAAGAAAATATGTTCCAGTTACAAAAATGACCTTTTTATTGGGTACACTTTCTCTTTGTGGTATTCCACCTCTTGCTTGTTTTTGGTCAAAAGATGAAATTCTTAATGATAGTTGGTTGTATTCACCAATCTTCGCAATAATAGCGTTTTTCACAGCGGGGTTAACTGCATTTTATATGTTTCGTATGTATTTACTTACTTTTGAGGGATATTTCCATGTTCATTTAAAAAATTACAGTGGAATTCAAAATGGTTCCCTATATTCAATATCCTTGTGGGGAAAAACAGCACCAAAATTAATTCAAAATAATTTACTTTTATCAACAACAAATAGTAATGAAAGGGTTTCTTTTTTTTCAAGAAATAGATATAAACTTGATGCCAGTGTAATAAATAAGATGCGACACTTTAGTACTAATTTTGGAAAAAAACATACTTTTATCTACCCTCACGAATCCGATAATACTATGTTATTTCCAATGCTTGTGTTGGTACTATTTACTTTGTTCATTGGATCCATTGGAATTCCTTTTGATCAAAGAATAATCGATTTTGATTTACTATCAAAATGGTTAGCTCCATCAGAAAGCTTTTTTCATACAAATTCCCATTCTTCTGTGGATTGGTATGAATTTATAACAAATGCAATTTATTCAGTAAGTATAGCTTTTTTTGGAATATGTATAGCATCCTTTTTTTATGGATCTATTTATTCATCTTTCCAAAGTTTTTATTTAATTAACTCTTTTGTAAAAATGGGTTCTAAGAGAATTCTATTGGATCCAATAATTAATGTGATATATAATTGGTCATATAATCGAGGTTACATAGACTTGTTTTATACAAGAATCTTTACCAGAAGTATAAGAAAATTATCTCAATTAACTTCTTTTTTTGATAAATGTATAATTGATGGAATCATAAATGGTACTGGTATTGCAAGTTTCTTTATAGGAGAAGGATTAAAATATATTGGAGGTGGGCGAATCTCGTCTTATCTTTTTTTCTATTTATTCTATTATCTATCGATTTTTGTACTAATTAATTTTTTGAGTCTATAATATAAGCTTTGAGCCTATAATAATCGAATTTTTGTCATTTTCTGATAATAATCAAAATTAAAAATAAAATAATTTTTCAAAAAGAATTAGAAACTAAAAATCAATTATCATTCAATTACTCTAAATTAACTATATTTATAAAAATAGTTTTTATAAATATCAATTTTATAAATCAAAAGAAAATCAAATAAAAAATAAATAAGATTTCTGTTTAATTTTTTAATTATAAATTAATTAATTATAAATTAATTCTTTAATTATAAAATTATAAATAGAAATTATAAATAGAAAAGTATTTAAAAATTATTACAAAACTATTAATTATTACAAACTATTAATATTTCATAATTTTCTCCCTGTTCCTCCGTTTCTATTGAGGTTTCGCTCATTTTTTTAGTCACAATGGGGAATGGCATCCTTCCTAAATAGTAGACACTGGTGATAAATAAGAAAATACTAAAGGTTCGAGCTATTAAATTTTTCAATTCGAACACAAGATACTTATTGGATCTAATATAAGAATTTTCGCGT